TCAAACAAAGATCCACCCCTCCTTCTTAGCGAGGGAATAAATAATCTTTTTTTCTTCCTATTTTATTTTAACTTAATAGTCCCGTCGAAGAAAGCACAAACTTCCAAACCCTGAATTTGTCGGAATATTAGATCTTTTATACCTATACCGGGACCTATCTTTATCACACTACTTTGTCTTTCAAGAAAATTACATCATCAACAAACCCGAGTTTAGAACTTAACTCCTCCCGTTTTCCATTTCATTTCTACCGTTTGGTTTGTGGCCAATGGAAGTAGAAGACGGGTCAGATGATGCCTCATCAGATGATTGTATAAATTGTATAAGATCAGGAGGACGGTGGGTTAGAGAAAAGAAAGAATGTAAAAGAATGAGAAATTCAACGGGAGTCTTGATTGTATCAGAAATCCCATTTTTGATTTGGTATGGATAAAAGATCTTCCTATGTTATACTATTCAATTCTCGACAATGAATCGATTTGATAGCTCAGATATTGTTATTCATGATATTGATCCGATTCAATATCATCGGGATGCAATTCATCCCATTCAATTTACATTACAGGAGAAATATTTATCATCTCTATGGGATTAGATCCCGAGTTATTGCGAAGTAAAAAAAAAAACAATGAGATTATGGAAGTAAATATTCTCGCATTTATTGCTACTGCACTGTTCATTCTAGTTCCTACTGCTTTTTTACTTATCATCTACGTAAAAACAGTCAGTAAAAATGATTAATAAAAATGATTAATTTGAATGAAACTTGACTTCTTAGTTCTTATCAATGGTTGAAGAAATAAAAGCGATTTAAATTCCACGTCTTAACTGAAATGAGCGGGCTAGAATCAGCAGTATATGAGATCCGATAGTATGGTAGAAAGAAATATCTGAACCTTTCTACCACACTATTTGTTATTGTATTGTATAAAGTTGTACTATATAAAATAAAGATATAGGCTTAATTTAATGTCGATCAATCTACACTATTTAGCTTCATATTCATTTCAGTACATCTAAATTACATATCTGTATGTAATGTATATAATTTATATATTATATAGCACCCCAATTCTTTTTCTTCGTTAACATCCATTTGATTTGTATTGATTCCGATCAATCCGAAATAATCGAATGTCAACTCTTACTTTTACTGCTCTAAGTCCTAGGTTTCTTATTATTTCAAATATGGATCCCTGGCTCCATCGAAACAATAAAATCCATGGAGGAAGGATAGTAGTATGAGCATATATTATATAAAAAGCAAGTAATCCTTTTGCATTCCGAAGAAGTAATTGATTGAGCTGTTGACAGATGATCCAAGGAGTTCTATGGGAACTTCTTCGGATTTGGAAAAGGAGTAGTGGACCCCACCGATTTTTAACGATAATATGAGGTGAGTGGATAAAGCAGAAATAAGGTTTCTAGGAGTATAAAACAAACGGTAAGTGCGCAGCACAATATGTGAATCACCAAACGCAAGATCTTATTATGCCTAGTACCTCGCCGGACAACCCCTATGTCTATGTTGACGTTGCCCTCCGTAGAAAGTGCGTATCCCCGTAATAACGAAACGACCCCCTCTTTGAACAGTAAAGAGGGAAACAAATAAAAGAGGAGGGGGTTGGTTGCTCCTCATCGTAATATCCATATATAAGTCTGGTAAAAGCCGGTTCATCGAAATAGAATATTAAGAATATAATATATATTTAATTAGGAAGAATGCGGTTTGCAAAATATTCCTATCATCTGTATCCCTTTTAGTTTCGAAATACGAACATGGAAATCGTTGAAATATTTGTTTGATTGAAAAGTTCTTATTCATATATTACATTACTTTAACTGGAATCCAGTTCCATTTTGAAATGGAGATATTTGTATTTCAAAACGCTTTGCAGAACGCTCTATGAAACAATTGATACAGTTTGATTACTCAACTCAATTAGTAGTACCTCTAGAGTCCACTTCTTCCCCATACTACGAGTGAAAGGGAAAATGTAAAGACTACCATTAAAGCAGCCCAAGCGAGATTTACTATATCCATGTGAATTATGTCCCCTATCTCTAGGAATATGAATGAATTCTTTTTCTTTCATTATTGATCACTAATAATAGTGGAATCAATGGCGCAGAGTCAAAAAGAGATTCTGACCGAACACTATTGATGAACCAATCCAATAAATCCACTCATAACAAGTTCCTATATGATTTTTTGTCGAATCGGGAAGCATTAAGCACAAGCAAGATGCGCGGTTACCCCCGTGGGAAGTATAAAGGGAATGTTACTAATGGAACGAACATGTAGGAATAGTAAGGCCTAGTGTTTTTTTTTGTTGCTCTTCATAACTAAAAGACATAACAATATACAATAAAGATGGATCACTATCCATCACATACCTCTATCTCCCATTTGAGTGAATCCTTGCTGTCTCCCGATTGTCTCTGTGAACCAATCGGGAGACAGTCTATTACATTCTTGACTGGAGGTTATCAAAAAAAA